ATTTTTATGTTAGAATATTATTGAAGGATTTTTGGAATTTATGGAATTAAATTATAATTATAGTAAATTATAGAATATAGAAATCTAGATAATAACTAATAAAAAATAGTTTTTTTTTGAACAATATATGTCTTTCACATACAACGATAAAAAAAAAAGGAGTCACTTACCTTTTGAATGGCAGTTCCAAAAAAACGTACTTCTATGTCAAAAAAGCATATTCGTAGAAATCTTTGGAAAAAAAAAGGATCTTTAGAGGCAGTAAAAGCTTTTTCTTTAGCTAAATCTATTTCCACCGGACAGTCAAAAAGTTTCTTTGTTGCACAAAAAAAAGTCTTGGAAAAATCTTAATTGATATGTTTCAAAGAACTTCCAAAGTATTGTGTATTGTATTTTATTTCACTTTTCCTTATTAGTTACTATTAGTTAGAGCTAGGTAATAGAAAAATAAGAATCTTTCTGTCTACTTGATTCGAAGTACTCAGTATTGTGTATTTTCTTTTTTTTTTTTTTTCTATCTATTGATATTGAAATTTAGATTTCTTGATATTGAATTCGTGAGATTTTTTTTATTTCCTATGAATTGTGCTTTTCAAAATAGAAAAGCACAATTACGATAGATAATTAAGAATCTTAATATTTTATTCTACTTTATACTAAGGCCTTGGGTCTCAAAATCATCAGAAAAAAGATTATGAATTTTAGACTCCGACTGAAAACGAAACTTTTGAGTTCTTACTGTTCTGGATAAACAAAAGCTAGATTTCTAGTACGGATAAAATTAATTATTAAAAATGAACTTATGAAGATGAAGATACTAATTAAGTAGTATTGATATTGAACATTTTCATATGAATATACGAATGGAAATGCATCTTTCTTCATTGTTTGCTAAACTTTATTGAATATAGACAATTCAACATGAATTTCCTATTATTATTTAAAGTAAGCCGCCGCCATGGTGAAATTGGTAGACACGCTGCTCTTAGGAAGCAGTGCTAGAGCATCTCGGTTCGAGTCCGAGTGGCGGCATAAATATTAATTCATGTTAATACTAAAGATACAATAGATATAATAGTATAATAGATCTAATAGAATCTAAAGAATCTAAATTTTTCAATATTTTAGATTCTATTTAAGCCCCAATTTCAATTTTTTAAAAAGGACTTTTCTTTATGATATTTGCGACCTTAGAGCATATATTAACTCATATTTCCTTTTCGATCATCTCAATTGTGATTATAATTCATTTGATGAACTTATTAGTCTACGAAATTGAAGAATTACGTAATTCGTTAGAAAAAGGAATGATAGCTACTTTTTCCTCTATAACAGGGTTTTTAGTTACTCGTTGGATTTCTTCGGGACATTTTCCTTTAAGTAATTTATACGAATCATTAATTTTCCTTTCATGGAGTTTATCCATTATTCATATAATTCCGTATATTAGGAATTATAAAAATGATTTAAACGCAATAACTGCACCAAGTGCCATTTTTACCCAAGGTTTCGCCACGTCAGGTCTTTCAACTGAAATGCATCAACCTGCAATATTAGTACCTGCTCTACAATCTCAGTGGTTAATGATGCATGTCAGTATGATGTTATTGAGCTATGCAGCTCTTTTATGCGGATCATTATTATCAGTTGCTCTTATAGTGATTACATTTCAAAAAAAAATCGATTTTTTTTTGAAAAACAAGAATTTTTTAAGTTTAAGGAAATCATTTTTCTTTTGTGATATGGAATATTTGAACGAAAAAGGAAGTCTTTTAAAAAAGACTTCTTTCCTATCATTTAAAAATTTTTACAAATATCAATTAATTCAGCATTTGGATTCTTGGAGTTATCGTGTCATTAGTTTAGGGTTTACCTTTTTAACCATAGGCATTCTTTCTGGAGCAGTATGGGCTAATGAAGCATGGGGTTCATATTGGAATTGGGATCCTAAGGAAACTTGGGCATTTATTACTTGGACCATATTTGCAATTTATTTACATACTAGAAAAAATTCAAAATTGCAAGATCAAGTTACGAATTCGGCATTTGTAGCTTCTATAGGATTTCTCCTAATTTGGATATGCTATTTTGGGATCAATCTATTAGGAATCGGGTTCCATAGTTATGGCTTATTCCAATGAATATCTAATTGAATAAAAGAAACTGCATAAAGAATACATAAAAAGTAAAGGATACATAAAAGAATCGTCAGATAAACAATGAAATTTTGAAATTTTGTGCGAGTTTTTGAGAACCTTTTAAATAGAGGAATTCTTAAAAAGGTTCTCAAAAACTTGAGATATATCTAATTACAATTCTAATTAACACTTACCTTTTTTTCATTGCACAACGAAGAATCGTGAAAATATGAAAGTCAAAGAATTCTAAGACTTTTTTTTTCCAATTAATTAAATTTATTGAATCTAAAAAAAGGAATTAATTTGAATTCCTACATGATGAAAAAAAGGAAAAAGTCTCGAGAAGAAAATGATGCTATTTGACCACTATACATTGCTAGCATCAAGAAATAGAAAAATAGGTAATTGGCTAAGCTACTAAAGTAGTTCTAAATCCTGTCAGTAAAAAGGGTCCTATGGAAAGTCCATCGATTTCCAGTCTCCATTGAAAATCAAAAAGATTGATCCATTTAGAATCCTTCTTGGATTGAGTTAATGGATCGGATCCGTCCAATTGGAAAATGATAACAAAATAAATAGATCATTAGAAGGAACTCTAGAATCTAGAATACACTAGAATACATACATATATACACATATATATATATAGTATACCACCTATACACCTTATTTATCCTATGAGTGAAAAAGATAATTGAAGAACTCGCAAATATGGGAAAAACAAAAAGTATTGTTAACCAAGGAAAATAACTCGTGATAAAGACAAGATAAGATTCTACCAGAAAAGCCCGTGCTCGGGAGAAGAATAATATATTCTCTTTTCTCGAATACGGACTTTTGTCGGTAAAGAGGAATCAAATGATTCAAGTGGAGTTTTTTGTCACATATCAATAAGAAAGACCCATGCTGCGAGTTGTTTCATGCCATAAATAAACACGGACACTCAAAAAATCCGTTGGACAAGCGGATTCACATCTTTTACAACCTACACAATCTTCGGTTCTTGGCGCAGAAGCAATTTGCTTAGCTTTACATCCGTTCCAAGGTATCATTTCCAATACATCCGTAGGGCAAGCTCGAACACATTGGGTACATCCTATACATGTATCATAAATCTTTACTGAATGTGACATTGGGTCTATAAATTCCAGTTTTGAACACAAAAAATTTTCAATCTGGTAAAATAAGAAAATGAAATAATCATATATTTTCTATTGTAAACACCAGATGAATCAATGATTTATCAAAATTTTAAGAATCAATAGATTTTTTAATCTGTTTATGAGAAAGGACCAAGATACTTTGATTTCCATTTCAATAATCATGAAATATAAGTTTACGAATTCAATTCATGTTAATTTTACTATATGTATAAAATATAGAAAGATTCTAGTATATAGGTAGAATAATTATATAGATAGATAGAAATAGAATTAATTTGATATATAGATAGATAGAAATAGAATTAATTTGAGAATTAATTTGATATTGATATATTATATATCAATATATATCAATATCAAATTAATACGTTTGTTATTTTGTTATTAGGTTAGTGATAGAAGAGGTTAGTAACTCTAAATCTCAATCATAAATCTATATGAAAAAAGAGAAGAAATAAAAGAAATTAAGTAAATAATAATAAGAGAATTTTAGATTCTATTAATATTGAATAATTTTAGATTCTATTAATATTGAATAATTTTAGATTCTATTAATATTGAATATTGAATTCTAATTATATTATCTTATTATTCTAATTCCATTATAATTCCATTAGATTCTATTTAGAATATTCTAAAATTCTAAAAGACTTATGTTTCGATTTCTATGTGAAAATAGAAGAATTATGACTAATTCTTCAGCAAATTTGATTTCTTAATACGAATTGATTTTCAGTTACGATGAATCGACGAAACAATAGCTAGGCCAATAGCTGTTTAAACAGCAGCAATGGCTATAACAAAGATTGAGAAAATTTGTTCTTTTAATTGTTGACTATCAAATAGATTGTAAAATGTGACGAGATTTATATTCACCGAATTCAGTATAAACTCAAGACACATAAGTGTTCTAGCCATGCTTCGGCTTGTGATCAGTCCATAGATACCGATAGAAAATCGATAGAAAATAAATAAACACTTAGAAGAAATACATGTTTTAAAATGATTGATAAATTCCTCATCTCTCTCAATTAATTGAAATATGAACAAAAATGAAACCAATTAAGTTGACTAGAATAGAAGAATTAAAGAACAAAAGAATATATTCACAGTAAATTGAGAAAAGAAAAATGGATTAAATCCATTTTTCTTTTCTCAATAAAAAAAAGGAGTTCTTCTTTCTTATTATATTATTATTATTAGATTATTATTAGATATTAGTATTAGATTATTGATGAGCCATAGTAATTGCACCTATCAAATATCAAAGAAATTAAAAGGATTAGATAAATGAGTTTAAAAGGAAGAGAAAAATCTGTGGATAAAAGAATCCCAATTTGTTGAACGTTACTTATGAAGAAATCCTGTTCTATAATCCTGATTCGATCTTGTAGTCCAAAAAATTCCGTACCATAACGTATTTGGGAGAGTAGTCATTCAATGAAAAAAAAAATACTTGTCTTGTACAAACCAATGAAGTGATCCTATTTCCAAAGGTCCGCAAATAGGAATCATTGGAATATTCTGAACCGTTCATAAACAGCACAGCAAATATATGATTAATACATTTATGCTTCCCACAAATAAGGAACTGCGTGGCAGATACAAAATAAGAATTCAAAAAAGATAGAATTTAAGGATATACAAAAAAGAAGAACCAATACCAATGAAAAGGCAGAATCAATGGGATTGGTAAGTAATACTATTCCCAGACCTCCTAATATAATAATATAATAATAAGAATAACTGATCCCAGAAATATTACTAAAGAGTTACAGGTAAATGATTTGTATGGGATAAGGTAATTATGAAACTTTGTCCAATGTACTTTGTGGCTCATATTTCTTTTCCTTAATTATTTTCTCATTAATTTATTAAAATGAAAAATATAAACAAAGAATAACTGAACTAAGAAAAAAATAATGAAAAAATAAAAAAGAACAAGAATAATAATAAGAAATTAATGGATCAATTAAATTTTTGGTTCCCGAATATTTAATTGATCCATTAATTTCTTATAACGTACTTTATTTTTCTTTGACAAATAAGTCAATAATCGTTGACGTTTTCCTAGAATTATTCGTAGACCCCTTTGTGATAAAAAATCTCTTTTGTGCAATTCTAAATGTGAAGTAAGTCTTCGTATCTTACTGGTGAAATGGAATACTTGAAATTCAACAGATCCACTATTTTCTTCTTTTTCTTCTTGTGTAATAACTGAGATGAATGAATTTTTTTTGACCATAAATGAAAATTTGTATCTTTATTTTCTGTGAATTTTATCGATCAGGAAAAAGAAAATAAAAAAATAATAATAAAGAATATTTATTATGCCAGTTATTTTTTAGTATACATCAAAATTGGATTCTATTCATATACTCTTTTTTTCATTTATGTGGTTTATGTTTTTATGTTTTGTATATTTTAATCAAAATATACAAAACATATATGTATTCGCGAAATAGAACAATTTATTTGTTCTTTTTACTTAAAGAAATTCTACTCTTCCTATCCTAATGAAAGTTGATATACTATAAAACTATAAAATTAGCATCATGTATTTTAGTATTACTACATAGTGTATATGTTTTTTGGCTTTCTCATCTAACAAATATGTTAGACGATATGTAGGAAATCAATTATAAATTCTTTTTCATTGGAATTGAATTGATTCCTAATTGTTAATACATATGTATTCTTGACATACTGAAACGACTGCTGTTATTGGCATCAAACCAATAGCGATTCATACAAGCTAAATCTTCTAATCTATAATTGGGCCAAAAAAACAATTTGAATTTAATGAAATTTTTTCTATCTGTATTAATATGTTTGTTCTCATTCAAAAATTGCCCATAATTTCTTATTTTATTTTCATTGCAAAATCTTGGATTTCTATCCACAACATGAAAATTCCGTGAATTTAAACAAATTCGAATTCGAAATTCTCTACGACGTCTGGGGGATAGAATATTTTCAGGAACAAGTAAATCATAATGATTTTTGTCTCCACTCAAAAATATGTTGTTGTGTCGTGCAATGGATTTTTTAAACCCCCTTTTCTCAATTCTTTTTTTTGTGTATTTTTTATTTGTTTGGTACTTATTATTATCGACTGATAAAATATCCATAGTTTGATATATAATAGATTTTGCGTCCCTTCGTATAGATAGACAAATCGGTTCAATAATAAATATTCCCTTTCTTATCAATTCTGCAAGAACTAAGTCCCTTTGAATCAACATTTCATCTAGATTTATTTCACTTCTTTGAATCGAAGATATAGCAATTTCCTTTGGATTTATCAGTCTAAGTAGGAGACAATATACCCTTATATTTTTCATTACTTTATTCTTCAAATGATCAGCCCATCTTAGTTGAAAAAGTAAATATTTTCTCAAAAAGAAATCTAGTTCCATTTCATTCTTGCTCTTATATTGTTTTTTTTTTTTACCTTTTTTTATTTCTAAGCTTGCGTAATCTTCTTCAACAGTTTTTTTATTATTTTGGTTTAGTAGATTCAATACAAGATTTCTTTGGACCTGTTGTTGGTTTTCTTCCTGCTTAGAATTTACTAATTCAAGATATTTTTTTCTCTTAGATGATTTTACGTTAATTTTTTTACTTTTTTCATTTATAGAAAAATGAAAAAAGAGTGATTTGATTGGGATGATCCAAGGTTGAATTTTATATACATCAAAAAGTAGTACAAATTCTGGGAAGAACCAAGTTTCTAGATTGGATATAGTATCATGATTGGATGCAATATCATTATCATAGAACCTTTTTTTATTCATTCCCATGCAATCAAAAACGAAATTGCATGTTTTGCTCTCTTGATAAATTGTAGGAAAAAAAAGATCTTTTTTTTCCATTTTGCTGAAATTATGAAATTCAGTCTTAGTATTTTTCTGAATCTTTATGCCAATATGTGCATTGGTCCAGATCTCTATATTATTCTCAATATTATTTAGAAAACAAATATGAAGAATTCTACAATCAAAATATTTTCTATCCAAATTAGTATTCCTATCAATAAGAAATCCTTTTTCTACTTTTTCTAGATAATCATTACTAGGTATACTTACCAATACATAAAATGATTCAGGTTTCAATGTATTGAAATGATATGTAATTTCTTGGTCCCCTTTTTTTTCTAATTTTGATTCAGAAATGTATAAATTAGGAAGGCTTATGTATTTATATGATAAAATATCATATCTGTAATGTTTTTTCCATTTATCTTTGTTATTCATAAATGAATTCTCTGCATAGTCATTTTCTTTCATGGAATAAATGAATCGATATTTTTTATAGAAATCCAATTGGTTTGATTCCTTATTTTGAATTTTCTCAATTCTATTTCTCCATTCTTTAGGTACTAATACTAATTGATACTTTTTTTTTTTAGATAAATCGTATTGATAATAACTTTTTAACCAGTTTTTCCATTCGTTCATTACAAACGTATTAATTTGCTTATGTCTCGATTTATAATTAAAGATTCCGTGTATCATATAATAGTCTTTTAAATTCTCCTTAAAAAAAGGATAGCTCCCTTGATATTGAAGTACAGGTCTCAATTGATACTTATTAAGTAATTGGTTTTGTGATATTTTGTAAAAAACATATGCTTGGGATAGGGAAGATAAGTTCCAATAAGTATTGGAATTTTTATTGCTAGTCTTAGTATTCTCAATATTTAAAAACAATTTTTTTATAGTCAAAAGAAAATTCATTGTATTTTGATTTCTTTCATCAATTCCTTCTTGTTCTTTATTTATTCCATTGTTGTAAATGGATTTATTAAAGATCTTTTTTGTTGATTCAAAGAAAAGTTGTGTATTGATCTTAGAAAAGCTAATGGTACATAAAAAAATATCTATGTATATTTTTTCAATGAATGATTTGATCAAGTAGTGTGATTTACGCATTAATCGGATATTTTTCCTTTTTAATATTTTCCAAATATGCTTCTGTAATCCCGATCTTTTATTATCATAAATTATAACTATTTCTTTTTTTTTCTTGTCTTTTGCAGTTTCTTCAATTTGATTCCTGATTTGAATTGTCTTATCAGAAAGATCTTTCATTCTTCTTTCTATTAGTGAAGAATTGAACCAATTTATTGTTTTATTTATAACGGATGATTCGCTAGGAATATTTGTTTTTAAATCTTTTTTATTTTCGTTTGGTTCATATACTTTTTCTTTCCTCACTTCAAATAATAAATTTAGATTTACTTTATCCAGTTTTTTCATTATTAGGTTGATAATTCGAACTATTTGGATGACTCCTTTTTTTCTTCTTTTTTGAAGTTCTTTATAAATAGGTTCAAAAAAGAAAGGTCGTTTTCGAGGAGAACCAAAGGGAAGTTCCGCTTCCATTCCCCAGACTGTTAAAAAACAAAAATTTGTTTTTTTTTCTTTTTTTTTCATTAGATCTCTATGATGAGATCGTGTCCTAGATTTTCTCCAAGGTTTTAGACAGAAAGGATATAAAATCTTTATCTGAATACCGTCTATTAACCAAGCTTGGGGAAATTCTGTTTCTGATAATTGAACACCGTTATAGGTGCATTTAATATGGATTTCTCTATTCCATTCCTTAAAATCCTCGTCCCACTCGGGAATTTGAAAGAATAACATACGGAAAAGATTTTTGGCTATTATTAATGAAGGCAATATAATGTATTTTCTAAGAAAAGATTGGGTTACTAACATCAAACCTCTTATTACTTGAGTAAATATAAAGGTATCCCAAGCTTCTGAGATTTCTATCTGTTCATTTTTATATTTTTTTTCTTCTTTCTCCTTTTCTTCGTTTTTATCTTCATTTTCAAAATAGGAAATTTTTAATTCTGATTCTCGTTCTCTCCCCATCCAATTCCTAAAAATTAGATTCTTAATTTCGTTGATATCAAAAAACGAAAAAAAATATGTTTTGTCTAGACGATCCAAAAAAAGAGGAGAATGTACATTTACTTGAAAGAGGTTCCAAATAACTGTTTTACGTCTTTGAGCGCGTATGGATCCTTTGATGAGATTGCGACGAAAATCCGATTGTTGTGAGTAACGTATCAAAGCCACCTCTCCCTCTTCCGTTTGATCATCCTTTTTATCATTGTTACTAGTATTCTGATCATTATCATTATAAATTATCACACGTTTGGCTCTTCTTGAATGAATCTCATAATATTCTTCCTCCAAATCTTCTTCATTTTCTTCTTCCTCTTCTCTTAAATTCTCGGTTAATTTGTATGACCATCGAGCAACCTTTTTACTGATTTCTTCTTTTCTAATTCCAATAGATTTCTTTTTCATTCTTTTTTGATCTTTTGTATGTGTTGTAATTACATCAAAGAAAAATTGAAAATATTTTTCTTCACTTTCTGAATCAATTCCTTTTTCTTCTGTAGAATTCAAAAATGATTGACGGTGAAGTTCTACGGAATCATTAAGAAGTAGATTATGAATCTTATTTATCAAAAAAAATTCTACTAAATCTTCTGTATCTGTATAAGTATTCATGATTGCACGTGAATCTAATTCTTTTCTCGTTCCTCGATATGGTCCGTTGAAAAAAGGATCATAAGCTTTTGGCAAGCATTTCTTTTTTTTTTCATCATCACATAATATGGTTTTTTTTTCAAGCATATCCAGACTAGAGGATCTCTCATTTTTTTCTATAATTTGGATT